AATGCCTATTGTATCGGCTTGACCTTTCATAAGTGGAGACAGAATGAAACGTCCATAATAGAGACTATTACTATCTCCTCTTGATTCAACACACTTCCACTGCAGTGTCCGAGTCGATACTATTACTTTCTCTCGAACCATGGTAATCTTATTATTTGATCAAATCATTAAATTATTTATTTCTCTTGAAATCATTTCAATGTTTTGTTTATTTTTACACACGCCTTTTTTTAGGGGGCCTACAGCCATTATGTGGCATAGGGGTTACATCCCGTATGAAACTTAATATTACACCACTTCTACGAATAGCCCTTAATGCTGCATCTCGTCCGAGACCGGGGCCTTTTATCATGACTTCGGCTCGTTGCATACCTTGATCCACTACCGTCCGAATAGCATTTCCTGCTGCGGTTTGTGCCGCAAAAGGTGTCCCTCTTCTTGTACCCTTGAATCCACAAGTACCGGCGGAGGACCAAGAAATTACCCGGCCTCGTACATCTGTAACAGTCACAATGGTATTGTTGAAACTTGCTTGAACATGAATAACCCCTTTTGGTATTCTACGCGCACTCTTACGTAAACCAATACGCCCATTCCTACGTGAACCGATTCTGGGTGCGGGTTTTGCCATATTTTATCGTCTCATAAATATAAGTCAGAGGTATATGGATATATCCATTTCATGCCAAAACGGATCTTTTCCGCTTTTTTTTATTTGTATATTGGGTCCCTTAGGGAGTCTCTTTTATTTTATAAAGATTATCCTTGTCTTTGTTTATGTCTCGGGTTGGAACAAATTACTATAATTCGTCCCCGTCTACGGATCAGTCTACATTTTTCACAAATTTTACGAATGGAGGCCCTTATTTTCATATTTGTCATTCCTTAACTGAATTTCAAATTTACTTATTTGAAGAAAATTAGTTTCTGGAAATTTGAAACTTTCGAATTGTATCCCTCCGAAAGGAATATTGAAGTTGAAAAAAAAAACCACCTAATCGTTTGAATCCTTGTTTCGGAGTCTAGAAACTATATGCCCTTTGGTTGAATCATAATGACTTCTTTCAATTTTTACTCTATCTTCCGTTGGTATACGTATAAAACTACGTTGAATCCTTCCTGAACCATAACCTAGAATCCGATCTTCATTATCTAAATGAATCCGAAGCATACCATTCGGAAGTGATTCAGGAATTAAACTTTCATGAATCCAGTTTTCTTTTTTCATTCGCGGTAAAACCTCCTTGAAGTATTAACTAATGTAAGAGGAGAGTGAGAATAGAAACCCGTTCTTTATCTTTTTTTTTCACAAATAGTAAAGTTCCATATCTTAATTTGGATATAAGAAAGCTTACCATATATAACACAAAATTTCTCCGCCGATTCCTTCTAGTCGGGCCTCTCGGTCCGTCATTATACCCCGAGAGGTAGAAAGAATTACAATCCCCATCCCACCTAAAATTCTAGGAATTCGTTGATAACTAGAATAGATTCGTAGACCGGGTCGACTGATCCGTTTTAAATTTAAAACAGTTTTACATGGACCTTTCCTATTCCTTCTATGCCGTAGGGTTAAAACCAAAAAATATTTGTTGTTTTCCTGATGTTTCCTCGCATTTTCAATAAAACCTTCTCTTAACAGTATTTTAACAAGGTTTTCGGTGATGTTAGTAGATGGTATTCGAACTGTTCCTTTTCTATTCATGTCAGCATTGCGTATAGAAGTTATTATATCAGCAATAGTGTCTTTACCCATGATAAATTAAAATTATTGTTACCCCCGAACTTTGATATAATCAACATGCTTTTTTCTTTCTATTTTATGAATTGTTAAAGATATATGCGTGAGACAAATTTACTAATTAATCTAGTTTACTCTATTCATATTTTATTCAAATGCTATAATAGCATTAGAGTCTCCGTTTTATTAGACTTATAATACTTCAGGTGCTAATGAAACTATTTTAGTGAAATTTAACTGTCTCAATTCCCGTGCGATCGCACCAAAAATTCTAGTTCCTTTGGGATTTCCTTCTTCATCAATAACAACCGCAGCATTGTCATCATATCGTAGTATCATACCGTTGTCACGTTTGAGTTCTTTACAAGTACGTACAATTACAGCTCTGATCACTTCGGATTTTTCTAGAGGTGTATTTGGTATTGCTTCCTTGATTACAGCAACAATAACGTCACCAATATGAGCATATCGTCGATTACTAGCTCCTATGATTCGAATACACATTAATTGTCGGGCCCCGCTGTTATCCGCTACATTTAAGTGGGTTTGAGGTTGAATCATATCATTTTTTTTTATTTGCTCTTTCACTGCGAAGGGGCTAAGTAAAAAAAGAAATATTGTTTGTCCAAAACAAAAAAAAAAGAAACCTATAATTTTGTTTTTTTTTCATTCAAAAGATTTCTTTTCTTTGGTTATACATTCTTATCCCGAAATAATGAATTGCGTTCGTATAGGCATTTTGGATGCCGCTATTGAAATAGCCTTTCTGGCTACATTTTCTGCTACTCCACCCATTTCATAAAGTATTCTACCCGGTTTAACGATAGCTACCCAATATTCGGGAGATCCTTTACCGGAACCCATACGCGTTTCCGCGGGTCTTACTGTAACAGGTTTGTCTGGAAATATACGTACCCATATTTTTCCGCCGCGGCGTACGTTTCGTGTCATTGCTCGCCGCCCTGCTTCTATTTGTCTAGACGTGATCCACGCGGGTTCAAGTGCCTGAAGAGCATATCTACCAAAGCAAATACGATTACCTCGATAAGATATTCCTTTCATTCTTCCTCTATGTTGTTTACGGAATCTGGCTCTTTTGGGGTTATAGTTGATGGTTCTTTTTCAATTTCAATTCCATCTCTACTACAGAACCGGACATGAGAGTTTCTTCTCATCCAGCTCCTCGCGAATGAAAAATAACAATTATAACATGGTATACATGTATTTAATGAATAATATACTGAATCGTGGGAGTCTTTGAGATTTTATCTAATATCTAATCTATTAGAAATTTGTATATCTTGTTTTGATAGTTTATATAAAAAAAACGAAACATGTATTCAATTTCTATTTATTTATAGTTATAGATAATTATTTTATAGATTAGTTAGAGATAATAGATAATAATAATAGAATTTCGTTTTATTATAACGAGTATTTATTTTGTTTTGTCTTTTTTATTATCATATTATATCGGATCTATCAAAATTTATAAATCCAATAAAATAAAAACTTTCGCGGGCGAATATTTACTCTTTCCATATCTATTTCAGTTGTAGGGTTATCCTATGACATGGCCTCTCAGAATAAAAGTGGATTGGTCCCGGGTTCGTTTCGCCATCCTACCCAATGAATTATTAGGATTCGTTTTCAATAGAATCTTCTGCATCCACGGGTTCCGTCGTTCCCATCGCTTCGCGATTAATGGTTAGGCCTGAATTCTACAGCGGAGCTCCTAATGAAAATGAAATGTGTTATTGAGTCAATTTTCTCAGTCTTTGTGGACCCAGGGCTCTTGACTTTTTTGTTCTATGAACAAATTCATCGAATTATAGATCAATCAAATTAGTATTGATGCTTTATTACGCTATCCTTTATAAGATCGCTCAGAGACCTTACATATTGGAATCATATAGCATTAGTATTCTTTTTCTCTCTTTCTCTCACCCTTCCATTTATCTGCATTCTTTTTGTTATTGCTTCACAACTTAAAATCAGATTGGTTTTTCTTTTTTTTTGCTTGTTTATCCAAACAAAAATTCAGTTGCTACAATGATATGATCAATATATCATATCGTGACTAGTTCTTTAGATCCAGATAATATGAAGCGGTGAGTTGGTTATTAGTTCGATAGTTATTAGTTCATACTATGGGCCAGTCCGTTTTTTTGACTACTAACCCTACAAAAACCAACGAGTCACACACTAAGCATAGCAATTATATCAATATAAAAAAATGAATTGAATTTTTATTCAACCTTATAGAATTGCCCATTTTTTTTTGATTTAACAGAAAAAGAATGAAAGAGTTTGTCATTTTTTGCTTTTTTATTTCCGATAGAACGTAAAGACAAGTCAAATCAAATAAAGGCTTAGGCTTCCTCGTCTACAAATATCCAAATTTTGATGCCTAATACCCCATAGATAGTTCCAACTGCATAGGAACAATAATCAATTTTAGCTCGAATGGTTTGTAGAGGAACTCTACCCTCTCTGATCCATTCGACACGCGCAATCTCTTTTCCGTCGATACGTCCTGCAATTTGTACTTGAATTCCTTTTGTACCTGCTTGTTCAGTTAATTCAATAGCCTTTTTCATTGCTTTTCGAAATGAAACCCTATTCTTTAATTGTCCGGCTATAAATTCGGCGAGAATATTAGGGTGTCCATAAGGGTTTGTAATTCTTGTAAGAGCAATGTTGAGTTTTCGGTTTACACAATTAATTTCTTTTTGTACATCTATCTGCAATTCTTCGATTCTTCGAGGCCCGCCTTTACCTTCTAGTAATAATTTTGGGAATCCCATATAGATTATGACCTGAATCAAATCGATTCTTTTTTGAATCTTTATGCATGCAATTCCCTCAACACCAGAGGATATTTGAATATTTTTTTGTACATAATTCTTGATCCAATCTCGGATTTTTTGATCTTCTTGTAGCCCTTCGGAATAATTTTGTGGTTGTGCAAACCAAAGAGAATGATGACCTTGGTTTGCACCAAGTCTGAAACCAAGTGGATTTATTTTTTGTCCCATAATCTCCCAATACTATATATATCATGACACGTCATATCCGTGTACTTACTTATTTTTATTTCTCCATACGTTGCCTTTGAAGTATAATATGGCGTATTTGGCTCCTTTATACTTCCTTTTTTATACTTCCTTTACAGATATATCTTTTAATCCAATAGTTATATGAAAAACGGGCCTTTTTATCGGATAACTACGCCCTCGAGCTCGAGGTTTTAATTTTT